ACTAGCTTTATTAGTTTTATTCTATACCGTTTTATCCCTATGAGATACCATACAATGATTTTATAAAGAAAGGATATAATGAAACTCTTGATTGGATCTTTTCATGGGAACACGATCTATTTTATTTGATTGATGGATCCAACAACTAATTTTAATGAATTAAAAAGGGGAGTGGTCTTATTCAAAACGCCTCGTGATCTTCAACCAATTTTGTGCTTCAATATAATTACCCGGACTAAGCGCTATAGCTTGTTTCCAATACTCAGCAGCTTGATCGGACCAAGCCTCTGCAATTTCAGAATCACCTTGTAGAATGGCCTGTTCTCCCCGGTCGGAATAGGTAGCTCCTTCCCTTCGAACCGTACTTGAGAGTTTCCTACCTCATACGGCTCGACAATCGATTCTTTTTGCTTGCGCCCCGTCTTAATCTACCTTATGTTAATTGAATTAAATTTGTCATATTGTCATAAAAGTATCCCATTTTTGTTGGGTTAGCCAGAAGAAGTTAATTACATAAGTTTAAAACTCTAATTTTTTGATCAATAAAAAGCTTTATCTTTTCTCCCACCTTCAGAGGAATGAAGTATGGATCGACCCTATATCCTATATATAATAGTGTTAAAATATAGTGTTAGAATTCTCTGAAAGGTAACTATCTCGATTGCATATATGGAATTTATATAATATAGATATAGAATTTTTGAAAAAGACTTTCCTCCCTAATATCCTAATATAATATAAGAAAAAAGAACTTACGATCTTTGGGATCTGATGCTACACCGCTGCTCAATACCTTAGTGGATCAACTCTATTACATAATTTGATTCCTAACTTTTATCCTGTATCACGGGATAAGTAAGCAAAGCAGTTCTTAACTCTATCGACCAAATAGCTTGCTAATTGATCTTTACGGTGCTTTCTCTATCAATTCAATCCTTTATCCATGGAGTATATAGGCTTTATCCATTTCTTCTTAATTTTGGTTCTCGTGAAGTCTCTTTACTTGCTACAGCTGATAAAAACCGTTGCTTTAGACGACGCATATGTAGAAAACCTATTTCATTCTAGTATTTACTAGTTAATTGGATCTTTTTTTCTTCTTTCTATAGTAGAGATAGTCGCACGTAATGACAGATCACGGCCATATTATTAAAAGCTTGTGGTAAGAATGGGTTTCGTTCCAGTGCCCGGAAATAATATTCCAAAGCCCTTGTATGCTCTCCGTTGCTTGTGTGTATAAGTCCTATGTTATAGAGTATATAACTTCGATCATAGGGATCAATTTCTGGTCGCGTAGCTTCATAATAATTTTGTAAAGCTTCCGCATAATTTCCTTCGGATTGAGCCAACATCCGTTACGGTCGTTCATTCTATTCAAAGAATCTCCGTTCCAGAACCGTACGTGAGATTTTCATTTCATATGGCTCCTCCCTTCTTTCTGCGCATAGTACTAAGGGAAATAATCCATGAAATTCAAATTTGACTATTCTCATTATGAACTGAAAGGAGCTAGTATTTTTACAAGAAATCTCTAGCCAGCCTTCCTGCAAGAGGTTTTTTATTAACACCAACTGTATTAGTACTAGATGGAAATGGTAACTCCAACAATTTCTTTGTCCTCAACGCCTCCTATTTCCAGGAATTAGTCACTTCAACGATCTTTGATGGTTATATGGATACCCAAAGTACGAACGAGATGGATGTTTGTTGTCCCAACCATTCTTGTTAGCCCCGATACCGATAAGGAAAAGGGTAATTTATAACAAAGTTTTCATGTTGTTGATTCCTAGGTGTAGTGCTTCTTCCCCTATGCTGCCTATTGGTACTAGTGGAGTAGGATTGACTCGCAATACGGAACCCATAGGTGTAACCTTTCGCTAAATACTAAAATCAACAATTGAAGCATCCGAGGCTGCATCAATCGAGGATACACGACAGAAGGAATTGTTCTATCTACAAACTTCACCTTCACCAAGCGTGGGTTTATTTTAATAATTTGGTTTTTTCTATCTCGAACTATGTCTCTTTTCTTTCTCGTAATACTGGACCTAAAAAAAAGAATCAAATCGCACCATCTCTGTAATAGGTAAATGCCTTTTTTTCTCCGGAAGTTGTCGGAATTATTCGTAATAAGATATTGGCCACAATTGAAGAGGTCTTATCAATAAAATTTGCATTTATCTGAGATCTTGGCATAATTAACAATCCATTCTATAATTCTTTTCATTACCCTTAGGGTAAGGGGAAAATGATCCCGCAAACTAAAGGAATTGTACGGTACGAAATAACATAAAATAAAAACAGACTAATTATAAAAAAAGATGTGGACCTTTTGTTTGGATTGGACAAGGAGAGATATGAAATATTGAAATCAGATTCGATTTCATTCGAATTTCGTAGTATAACAACGAACGGAACTATAATAAATATTTCATCTAAGTTGAATAACCGAGGATTGTACTGCGGATTCTGATAATTCGAGAAGTTTTTATTTGGTTATGATCCAAAGAAGAAACAAAAAACAAAACGGATACTTACCTTAGTCTAATCCATTTTTTTTATAGAAAAATTATTTCGTTTTGTTTTTTGTTTGCATAACATGTATATGCCATGTCATACAATTTAAATATAAAAATACACGGGACGATTCAATAATTTGTATTAGATCTATGGGATAGCTAATGAGCTAAATTTTTGTTGAGAAATAGAAAATTTTATTTGATTTGAAAGGAATTTTTCCTATGGAACTATTCATCAGTCGCACTTGTACTGCAATAATATGAATGACTCGCTATTCACTATTCACTCGGTTTCTGGTCAATAATAAGATTATGTAGGAGAGATGGCCGAGTGGTTCAAGGCGTAGCATTGGAACTGCTATGTAGACTTTTGTTTACCGAGGGTTCGAATCCCTCTCTTTCCGTTTATCTTAATTCACCAACGTTACTGAATCAAATCAAATACCATCATCTCAACAAGAGGACCCTTATTTGATATAAATTCTCAATTCCTAATCACATTACTGTGATACGTAAAATACAAATATCGGAAAAAGAAAGAGCAAAAAATATTACCGCTTGTCCGTTTGTGATAGGTGAATAATAAAAATTCGGACCAAGGCCCTTAGATCTATTTATTTTTATTTCGGCGAAAACAGGCAAAATTCTATGAATTTTTCTTTGTTATTTTTGTGAGGTTCAAGTCTGACGGGAATAATATTCTACGACTAACAACTCATTTATTTTCAAACCAATCCATTTACTATCTACTATTTGATTTACTACTCCTTTATATTGGAATGAGTCAAAAGTCAAATGTTTTGGCAATTCCTCGTGAGGGGATAAAGAAATATAATTTTTAATCAGAGTTTTCGATCTTTGTTTATCCTTCGTAGTAATAATATCTCTCGGTTTACAACGATAACTTGGTATATCCACTATACCACCATTAACTAAAATATGTCTATGGTTAACTAATTGCCTGGCTCCAGGAATCGTCGAAGCTACACCCAATCGGAAAAGGATATTATCCAAACGCATCTCAAGTAATTGTAGTAAAACCTGACCTGTTGACCCTTTGGCTTTTCCAGCAATATGCACATATTTAAGTAATTGTCGCTCTGTCAGACCATAATGAAACCGCAATTTCTGTTTTTCTTCTAGACGAATACGATATTGCGATCTTTTACCAGAACGCAATTGGTTTTTAGGATCACTTCTGGAGCTAGGTCTTTTACTAGTTAGTCCTGGTAAAGTCCCCAGACGACGTATTTTTTTGAAACGAGGTCCTCGGTAACGAGACATAAAGACTCCTTTTTTTATTTTATTGAAATTTCATTGTTTAAGAATAAACAAAAATTAAAACTGAACTCTAAATTAAGACTGAACTAAAGGATAAACAAAGCAAAGCTAAATTTATTGAAATACTACAAAAAAGTAGAATAAAATATAAAATAAATTGTATCACTATCCGTATTTTTAGTATATATGTATATATATAATTTCTATATATAAATTCTATATATAAATATAATTTTAAAATTTTTTGTATATATAGTGTATATATAGGAAGTTGTGGCTACGTTTTATAATTTGTTCTTTTATGATTTGTTCTGTAGAAAGAGATCTAATTCTTCCAATATGTTGTTTTTTATTTATAGTTGCAAGTTACCACGACATAATAGATGGATCAGTTATTCAACATTTTGATAAAATGGGGAGAGAGACTCTCAATCACGTAAAAAATCGATAGAAAAAAGCCGGCTATCGGAGTCGAACCGATGACCATCGCATTACAAATGCGATGCTCTAACCTCTGAGCTAAGCGGGCTCACATATTACATACACATATCACATAACATAAGAGAAAAATAGTATATAGAAATCAAAGAAACTACCGGATTTCATCTATTAGCCAATCTTAGCTTAGTTATTTATTTTAATTTTATAATACTAACTATATTTATATTTAATATGAACTAGAACCATATAGTTGTATATAGTTCATATTTTATTATATAGTATAGAACTAACTATATCTAACTATAGAACTAACTATAACTATATCTAACGATATAGATAGAATAGTTAGAATATATAGAACTACTTCTAACTATAATGTATAACATAATGTATTTACATATATACATATATGTATTTTTTTTTTATTTTCCAAATAATTTCTATATTAGATAGATTTTATATATATCTTTTATAAAAAAAAAATGATATAAAATAAAAAAAAATGGAATTTTACTTATTTAATTTAATTAATTATAATATGATGAATATCAATTTAATCAAATTGTAAATTACAATTTGAAAAAATTGAACTCTTTCTGAAAACTTAAAATTTTTTAAAGCAGTTCTATAAAATTATAGAAATTTAATAGTTATTAACTAGTAACTTATAATTTAATTGTTAATTATATATAGTTATAGTGAATAATAGGTGCTAAGATAAGAAAAGGATAAAGAAAAGATACAATCTAAATTAAAATG